CTGTCATATAACTATTGTGTTGAAAGATATATCTGTAGATGAACAACTAGAAAGAGATAAAAGGAAAAAGCAACTGAGGAATATTTAAAGAAAGAATATTCCATATTAGAAAAACTACAAATACGCTATATTATGTTATGCTTAAAAAAACCCGAATGGATAAAAAAAAACACACCGATATGATGTTTCACGATATATATAGTAGTGGGGGACTATGGGACAAAAAATAAATCCACTTGGTTTCAGACTTGGTGCAACTCAAGGTCATCATTCTGTTTGGTTTGCACAACCAAAGAATTATTCCGAAGATCTACAAGAAGATCAAAAAATACGAGATTGTATCAAAAATTATGTACAAAAAAATCTGAAAATATCCTCTAATGTCGAGGGAATTGCACGTATAGAGATTCAAAAAAGAATTGATTTGATTCAAGTCATAATCTATATGGGATTCCCCAAGTTATTAATAGAAGAAAGGACTCGCAAAATCGAAGAATTACAGTTCAATGTACAAAAAGAACTCAATTGTGTAAACCGAAAACTCAACATTGCTATTACAAAAATTGTAAACCCTTATAGCCACCCCAATATTCTTGCGGAATTTATAGCCGGGCAATTAAAAAATAGAGTTTCATTTCGCAAAGCAATGAAAAAAGCTATTGAATTAACTGAGCAGGCAGGTACAAAAGGAATTCAAGTACAAATAGCAGGGCGTATCGACGGAAAAGAAATTGCACGTGTCGAATGGATCAGAGAAGGTAGGGTTCCTCTACAAACCATTCGAGCCAAAATAGATTATTGTTCCTACGCAGTTCGAACTATCTACGGGGTATTAGGTATCAAAATTTGGATATTTGTAGACGAAGAATAATAAGCATTGACTCGACTTGTATTTAGTTCTATTTAGTGATAAAAAAATGAACAATTCTATAAGGTTGAATAAAAATCCAATTAATCATTTGGTATAATTGCTATGCTTAGTGTGTGACTCGTTGGTTTTTGTAGGATTAGGATTCAAAAAAATGGAACAGCCCGTAGTACGAACTAATAACTATAGAACTAATAACCAACTCATCGCTTCGCATTATCTGGATATAAAGAAAGAGCCAGTCAAAATATGATATATATGATATATAAGTCATATCGTTGTAGCAACTGAAATCTTTTTTTGCAAAAACAAAAAAGAAAAACCAATCTGATTATGGGTTGTAAAGCAAGAAAAGTATACAGATAAATGGAAGGCTGAGAGAAAGATAGAAAAAGAATATCAACGATATATGATTCCAATATGTACGGTCTATGAGTCATCTCATAAAAAAGAATGTAATAAAGCATCAATACTGATTGATCCCTAATTAAACAAATACGTGGATAAAACCACAAATAAAGAGCCCCGAGCCAATAAAGACTGAGAAGATTGACTCAAAAACAAATTTCATTAGGGGCTCCGTTGTAGAGTTCAGACCTAATCATTACTCGAGAGGTGGTGGGAACGACAGAACCTGTGAATGCATCAGATTCTATTGAAAAGGAATCCTAATGATTCAGTGGGTAGGATGGCGGAACGAACCAGAATTCATTTTTTGTTTTTGAAAGATTATGTCATAAACTAATCTTACAACTAAATGTTGAAAGAGTAAATATTCGCCCGCGAATTTTTTTTTTAGAAATTTGAATAAATTCGATATGATAATAAAAAGCAAAATAAAATAAAGATTCATTATAACATTATACCTAAATTACATTATCTATAAAATTACATTATCTATAACTATAAAATTACATTATCTATAAATAGAATACGTGATTAATTATATTATATACCAAATCAAAAGATAAAAAAATTCTATTAAATGAAATTTCAAAGAATCTCCCGATTCGGTATTCAGCATGTATTTTATTTTTAATCATTTAATTCGCGAGGAGCTGGATGAGAAGAAATTCTCATGTCCGGTTCTGTAGTAGAGATGGGTGGAATTGATAAACAACCATCAACTATAACCCCAAAAGAACCAGATTCCGTAAACAACATAGAGGAAGAATGAAAGGAATATCTTATCGAGGTAATCGTATTTGCTTTGGTAGATATGCTCTTCAAGCACTTGAACCCGCTTGGATCACGTCTAGACAAATAGAAGCGGGGCGGCGAGCAATGACACGAAATGCACGCCGCGGCGGAAAAATCTGGGTACGTATATTTCCAGACAAACCAGTTACAGTAAGACCTACAGAAACACGTATGGGTTCGGGGAAAGGATCTCCCGAATATTGGGTAGCTGTTGTTAAACCCGGCAGAATACTTTATGAAATGAGCGGAGTGGCAGAAAATATAGCCAGAAAGGCTATTTCAATAGCGGCATCAAAAATGCCTATACGAACTCAATTCATTCTTTCGGTATAGGATAGGAATGTATAACAAAAGGAAATAATTTTTTTGATAAAAAAACAATTGTAGGTTTCTTGTTTTGTTTTGAACAAACAATATTTCTTTTTTTTCACCCTTTACATTGCAAAAGACAAAACCAATAAAAAAAAGATATGATTCAGCCTCAAACCCATTTGAATGTAGCGGACAACAGCGGGGCCCGAGAATTGATGTGTATTCGAATCATAGGAGCTAGTAATCGACGATATGCTCGTATCGGTGACGTTATTGTTGCTGTAATCAAAGAAGCAGTACCAAATACACCTCTAGAAAGATCAGAAGTGATCCGAGCTGTAATTGTACGTACTTGTAAAGAACTCAAACGCGACAACGGTATGATAATACGATATGATGACAATGCTGCTGTTGTTATTGATCAAGAAGGAAATCCAAAGGGAACCCGAATTTTTGGCGCGATCCCCCGGGAATTAAGACAGTTAAATTTCACTAAAATCGTTTCATTAGCACCTGAAGTATTATAAGGGAATGCCGTGATATAGTTTTATAATATTTGAATGAAATGGATTAATTTAAATTTAATTCGTAGATTGTTTGTATATCACGTATATACCTTTTAAAATTCATAAATATTTATGAATTCAGAAAAAAAGAAATAGAGCATGTTGATTATATCAAAATTCGGGGGCAACAATAATCTTAGTTTATCATGAGTAAAGACACTATTGCTGACATAATAACCTCTATACGAAATGCTGACATGAATGAAAAAAGAACAGTTCGAATACCATCTACTAACATCACTGAAAATATTGTTAAAATCCTTTTACGAGAAGGTTTTATTGAAAACGTGAGAAAACATCAGGAAAGCCGTAATTTTTTTTTGGTTTTAACCCTACGACATAGGAGAAATAGGAAAGGACCGTATAGAACTGTTTTAAATTTAAAACGGATCAGCCGGCCCGGCCTACGAATCTATTCTAACTATCAACGAATTCCGAGAATTTTAGGCGGAATGGGAATTGTAATTCTTTCTACTTCTCGAGGGATAATGACAGACCGAGAGGCTCGAATAGAAGGAATCGGCGGGGAAATTTTGTGTTATATATGGTAATCTTTCTGATAGCCAAATCATATGCGGAACTTTCATATTTGTTAAAAAAAAGAGTAATTAGGGTAGGTTTCTAATATAATATTATGCCTCTTTGATTAGTTGATGCTTCAAAGCCGTTTTACCTGGAATGAAAGAACAAAAAAGGATTCGTGAGGATTTAATTACTGAACTACGTCCCAATGGTATGTATATTTCAAGTTCGTTTAGATAATGAAAATCCGATTCTGGGTTTTGCTTCGGGAAAGGTTCAACGTAATTTTATACATATACTACCCGTAAATAGAATCAAAATTTTGGTAAGTTCTTATGATTCAACTAAAGGAAATAGAATTTGTATATTTAGTATATTAAAAAGTAAAGACTCAAAGAATTTGGTGGTTTTTTGATTTCAACATTCTTTCGTAGGGATACAATTCGAAGTTAGAAATTTTAAGAAACTTATTTTCTTCCAATTTAAGTAGATTCAGAATTAAGAAAGGGAGTGACAAATATGAAAATAAGGGCCTCTGTTCGTAAAATTTGTGAAAAATGTCGATTAATACGTAGGCGGGGACGAATTATAGTAATTTGTTCCAACCCGAGACATAAACAAAGACAAGGATAATCTTTTTAAACCAAAAGGGACTCCCAAAATAGAAAGGACCTGATGTACAGATGTACAAAAAAATCAGTAAAAAAACCAGGATCTGTTTTGACATGAAATGGATATATCCATATATCTCTGACTTATATTTATAAGATGATAAAATATGGCAAAACCTATACCAAAAATTGGTTCACGTAGAAATAGACGTATTGGTTCACGTAAGAATGCGCGTAGAATACCAAAGGGAGTTATTCATGTTCAAGCAAGTTTCAACAATACCATTGTGACTGTTACAGATGTACGGGGTCGAGTAATTTCTTGGTCGTCTGCCGGTACTTGTGGATTCAAGGGTACAAGAAGAGGGACACCATTTGCCGCTCAAACCGCAGCGGTAAATGCTATTCGGACAGTGGTGGATCAAGGTATGCAACGAGCAGAAGTCATGATAAAGGGCCCGGGTCTCGGGAGAGATGCGGCATTAAGAGCTATTCGTAGAAGCGGCATACTATTAAGTTTCGTACGGGATGTAACCCCTATGCCACATAATGGCTGTAGGCCTCCCAAAAAAAGACGTGTGTAAACATTGAAGAGATTTCAAGAGAAATAAATAATTCAATGATTTGATCAAATAATATTACTATGGTTCGAGAGAAAGTAACAGTATCTACTCGGACACTACAGTGGAAATGTGTTGAATCAAGAGCAGACAGTAAGCGTCTTTATTATGGACGCTTTATTCTGGCCCCACTTATGAAAGGCCAAGCCGATACAATAGGCATCGCGATGCGAAGAGCTTTACTCGGAGAAATAGAAGGAACATGTATTACACGTGCAAAATCTGAGAAAATACCACACGAATATTCTACCTTTGTAGGTATTCAAGAATCTGTACATGAAATTTTAATGAATTTGAAAGA